TTTAACTTTCCGTAAGCGGGCCTTGGCCTTTTCCAGCTTTTCAATGGCCCCTTCGCGTAGCTCTTCTGAATTTCGAATAGTACTCAAGATTCTCTGTTTTCGATTATCTAATAAATCACTTAATGAAAGTAGATTATCTTCCCATTAATTTTTTAAATTCCATGATCTCTTCCCGAACCAAACATGAATCTTTCGATTCATTTGGCTCTCACGCTCACTTACTTATGGGAAATTCCCATATCTTATCTCTTTTTTATTTAGGTAATGAGCTTATCCTCTCTTCTATGTTCGGATTCCAAAATATTGAAACTGATCGTTGATCCAAGACCAGAATATTAGGAGGACTCTTCCGACCAGACAAAAAATCTGTAATTATCGGCAAAGTTGTTTCTTTTTTTTTTATTTCTATTTGAATGTTCTTTCTTTTTCTTCAAATCCAAAAAATTCCGCTTACTTTATACATAGGTCGTCGATTCCGCATTGGATAAAAAAAGGATGGGATTTCCATTTTTCCAGTAAAAGGTTCAAATCTTTTTATCGATATGAGTGTTCTATATCGGATAAAATGCAACTATTCATTTTGAAACCATCTCCATACTAACATAGTGGTAGAAAGAACACCAATGTTGCGCCCGGACTTCAAATAATTTAGTTTTAACCATGTTTAGGGTCCCATATTATTGGTTGATAGAGAATCAAAGTTTATTTACCAATGAATCACGAAATGCTATGGTTCGTACATATGATTTCTGAATTTATTCAGAAGTAATTCGCGAGATCGTGCACCTTCCTTTCCTAGTTATAAAGAATAAAGCGCAGCTGGTTAGATCCAGCTTATTCTTGAAATAAACAACTCGCACACACTCCCTTTCCAAAAAAAATCAATACACCAAGGACTACACTTAGATTTATTGGATTTGTTGCTAAAATATCGGTATTAAATCCGAAACTCCCGGCGGATGGCCAGTGACCCAAGGAAACGAAAGAATCGGTTACATTTTTCATATGATCTCCTCTTATAGATAGGACTAAAATTGAACGGAGTTCTTTTTGTTTTGTATTACTTTTCCCTTTTTTATTTGAATTTGATTTATTTTTTATTAATTTACTTTTTTCTTTTTCTCAATATCTCTTCAATATATTAATCAATATCTCAATATAAATTCAATATATTAATCAATATATTAAATTGAAGTTCCAAAAAAATAAAAAGAAAATACTTAGTAGAATTAGGTCCCAGGTCTCGTATCAATTGTGAAATACCTCATTTGTTGCAACGCTTATTGAAAAAAAGGTTCCGTTGGACTAAGAACGGGAAGGAAGAAAGCGAGTGGATCCGCTAATTCCTGATCCTCAAATTAGTCCTTCCCACGGGGTATTATCTCAACGAATATGTTAATGTAGGAATGAAATATTGATATAATTAGAAAAATCAAGTGGCAAATCCAAGGTAATAAAATAAGAAAGACAAAACAAAGACTTTCAGATTTCTAGGATTAAACAAAGGGATTTGCAAATAAAAGCGCTAATGCCACGACCAGTCCATAAATTGTTAAAGCTTCCATAAAAGCCAGACTAAGCAATAAAGTACCTCGTATTTTACCCTCTGCCTCTGGTTGTCTCGCGATACCTTCTACGGCTTGACCCGCAGCAGTACCTTGACCAACTCCAGGTCCAATAGAAGCCAGCCCTACAGCCAATCCAGCAGCAATAACGGAAGCAGCAGAAATCAGTGGATTCATGGTAAGCTCCTCGCATAAAAATAAAGAAATGGTTAATGATACAAGCAACTAATTAATTATGACTTATTATATTATTCCTAAGATCCATCCAGTCGAAATAACTATGAACTACTAAAATAATGAGATTATTGAATGAGCAGAACTGCTTCGATCTCGCGTTTTTAGTTCCTATCCATGGAGTCTTTATCAATCCATAATCAATCCACATAATCAATCCATAAGGACCTAGTTCTTTCTTCCATTTCATTTTTTTGTTATGAACCGTTCTTTCAATTCTGCACTCTTTCTCTTCTATATGCTTGATTTCATCTGTTTATTCATTCGGCCCAGACGAAGCGGAAGGACTTCTATTGTAATTCCTATCTAAATTCACGGTGGGGTAGGAAAGAAAGTCGATAAGATATATTCATATAGAACTGGTAAATATCTAATATCACATATACATGGCTTTCTTCCATAACGTAAACCAAAAATGAACATCTTATATTCACCCCGATTCTAGAATAGAATCATTCTTTGAAACATACAGAAGATTTGGCTTATAACCATTAAATTATATATACCCGACCCCACCCCTAATCCATTTTTTTATGAATCTCGTTTGAAAATTCTTGGATTGGGGTCCTTTTCTTTATCATTCTCCCGCATTAATACAAGCATGAATACAAACGGACAAATTCATTAGTCTGAATCCTTACATATCAATACAATATCAATATTTGAGATCCAATTGCATCCAATTAATTACATATAATTTT